ATTTTTCCATTGATTCATTCCAGAATTCCAAAGTTTCTTATGACTTAATTCGGAATGAAATATGCCTTGTGTTCCAAAATAATCCTTTATTGTAGTCTTAAGAAAAAGAGATGTTTCGTGATATTGAAGAACAGATTTTAACTTATACAAGTTAATAACTTGGGTTTGTGATAATTTGTAAAATACATATGCTTGGGAAAAGGAGGATAAGTCACAAAAAATCTGTGTTTTATTATTATTACTAATATTAGAACGTGGTTTTTTTATAGTGGAAATAAAGTGAATTGTATTTTGATTTGTTTTATCAATTCTTTTTTGATTTGTTTCATTATTGTAAATGTATTTACCAATAATTTTGTTTGTTGATTCAAGAAAAACTTGTGTATTGATTCTGGGAAAATTAATGATACATAGAAAGATATCTATGTATATCTTTTCAATGAAAAATTTGATAAAATAATGTAATTTACGGATTAATCGAACATTTCTTCTTTTTAATATTTGCCAAATATTTTTTGGTGATTCTAATTTTTTAACATTAGAACTTGTTTTGTTAAAACCAATATTTATTCCTGGAGTTGTTTTTTTTTTTTCTTTTGTAATTCTTTCTATTTTATTTCTGATTGTGCTTGTTCTATCAGTTAGATCTTTCATTTTTTTTTCTGTCAGTGAATAATTTGTCCAATTCGATCTACGAATTGGACTAAATGATTCAGGAATTGTCCGATTGTCGATTATAGAATCTTTTTCTTTTTTAGTTTCACTCGAGTCATCTACTTTTCTCAATCTAAATAATAGAGTTGAATTGACTTTTAAAAGTTCTTTTATTATTCTTTTTATAACTAGAATGCTTTTGATAACCCATTTTTTTGTTTCTTTTGAAAAAAATAATTTTTTTCTTTTGTTTAAAACTCTTAGAACTAGAAAATACTTCTTTTTCAATTGTCCAATTTCTTTTTTGAGTTCCTTTAAAATGGGATCAAAAAAAAAAGGCCGTTTTCGAGGAGAACCAAAAGGAAGGTCAGCTTCCATTCCCCAAACTGTTAAAAAACAAAAATCATCTTTTTGGCCTTTTCTTTTCTTTTTTATTCGATCTCTATGAGAGGATTGTAACTTAGATTTTGATTTGTGCCAAGGTTTCAGACAGAAAGGAAATAGGATCTTTATCTGAATACCGTCTAGTAACCAATTTTTCGGAAATTCTTTTTCTGATAATTGAACACCATTATAGGTGCATTTAACATGCAGTTCTCGATTCCATTCTTTGAAATCTTCAGACCATTCAGGAAGTTTCAATAATAATATACGGCCCGTATTTTTAGTTATTATCAATGAAGGTAATAGAATATATTTTCTAAGAATTGATTGAATTACTAACATGGAACCTCTTATTATTTGAGCAAATGGAATGGTATCCCAGGCTTCTGCTATTTCTATCCGTGCTTTCTCCTTTCTTTTGTTCTCCCCCTTTTTGTCTTTTTCTTTTTTATCCCTTCCTTTTATTTGTTCTTCTGTATAATTTACAATTTTTAATTTTTCTTTGTTCCTCATCCAAGTTCGAAAAAAAAGTTTCATCAGTCTGGAGATATCAAAAGAAAAAAGAAGAGATTTGTCTATTCTGTCCAAAAAAAGTGGGGAATGCGCATTTGCTTGAAGCAGTTCCCAAATAATTGTTTTACGCCTTTGAGCGCGCATAGAACCTTTGATTATATCTCGCCGAAAATCGGATTGTTGTGAATAACGTATCAAAGCTATTTCGTCTGCTTGATCAAGACTATCAATATCCTTGTTATTGGGATCGAGATTCTTTTGGTTATTAGTAAAAATAACTACACGTCTGGCTTTTCTTGAGCGAATCTGATGCTCCACCGGCACGTCTTCTTGATTTTCTCTGTCCTGTTGTTCAAAATCGTTGATTAATTTGTATGACCATCGAGGTATTTTTTTACGGATTTCTTTTATTCCAATAGATTTGGATTGATAATTAGGGTCAGTTAGAATTGCGTTGAATAAAAATTGTAAAAATTTTGTTCCATTCTTTGAATAAATTCTTCCTTGTTTTTGTTCTGAAAATAAAGAAAGGCTTTTCAAATTGAAACTATATTTTGATTCTCTAGCAAATTCACTGATTGAAGGCAACAAATGACCAATTTCTGTTGATAATGGTTTTTTATCAAATGTATCTATTTTTTGTTCAAATTCTTGGTAATCAGTATCAGTAAAAAGGATACCATGAATTTTATTTATCCAAATTGTCTCTATTAAATTTTCTATGGAAGTTTGATTTATGATTGAAGGTGAAAATCCTTTTTTTATTGTTCCACGAGATGACCTGTTCAAGAAAGGATCATACATTTTAGGTAAATATTCTTTTTTAGTTTTATCATTACATAATCTAGTCTTTTTTTCGAGTATGTCCAAAGAGAGAGATCTCCTGTCTAGAGCCTCGATTCTAGTTATAAATTCGTTACTTAGGTTCTTGCTTTTTTGTTCGTTGGTA